GTACTAATATTTTGGATTCGTGTATTTCAGTTAAAAGACCTGAAGTAGCAAAACCCTGGGTAAAAATAGCACTTGGTCCAATTATTGTGCTTAGAAGATTTTGATTTTTTTTGAAATACGGGACTATATGAATCAGGGAAAAACTCCATGAAAGGAAGATTAATGATTCATATAAATCACTTAGTGGAAAATGTCCCGAATAAACCCAACGAGTAACTAATAATCCTGTTATACAGGAAAAAGTCATTATCATCCCCTTTTCGGATGAATCATATAGTTTTACGATTTCATCGACTAAAAAAGTTATGAAATGAATTGTAATTACAATTGAAACAATCGAAAAAGAAATATGAGTTAATATATGCTCTAAAGTTGAAAATATCATAATTTTTTTTAAGGAGTCCCATAATTATAAAAAGGAAATCGGAAATTGAATTCATTATAGGATCTATTTACTTTTTTTAGGAGATGACATGCCGCCACTCGGACTCGAACCGAGATGCTCTAGCACTGCTTCCTAAGAGCAGCGTGTCTACCAATTTCACCATAGCGGCTTGTCTTGAATTCATAATACCCTATGAATAAGCAATCGTCTAGATTTAAGAATTAAATTGTTGCAATATTTTTTAGGAAAGATTCAAATTGATGAATAAAAATTCGTTCAAATAGGTATTTGAAGGTTCATTATTTGAATTTAGGGTCTTAGTTTTAGTGTGTATTTTAGACTCTCCTCGACTTGAACTCTTGGAAAACTAGATAGTCCAACTATGAATTAAGGGATAGAACCCCCCCCCCAAAAAAAACATTTTTGTTTTGTTTTAATGAACTGTTTTTGATTTATTTGATTTCAAACATCGAAATCAAAAAATCCATTTTATCAATGAACAAAAAAATTTTGGATCAGTAAAAATTGACACATATTTATCCAAAAAAATTTGTTAAGTGTTTTTGAGTGGATTGATGGCAATAAATATATGGGAGTCTATATAGGAATTCATAGAAAATCCAAAAAGAAGAAAGTTGCACAAAAAGGTTTAGAATTTTAATCAATTAGTTTCAATGATTTTGATTTTTGACTCGCCTTTCTATAGAAAAAACGTGGATCTAGAGAAAAAAGGTATATTATTGTTTATATTATTGTAAGAAACAAGCTGATGGGGAAAATAATACTCCCCACCTTGGAAATGAGAAAATATACTAAAAAGACAATTACATATCTTATGTTTTTTTGTCAAAAAAAAGGATTCTTTTTTTTTTTTTTGAATTCAGTACAGTAAAGAGAAAAATCCTTATTCTAATTCTAAGAGCGAAACAAATTCCATTTCCTATTGATTAACTCAACAGGGAATGGAAAGCGGGAATTTTATTTTCGAAACGAAATGAGTCAATTTTTGAGTCAAGCCGATTCAGATTATTGTAACATGTTATGTTTTATTTCTTATTTTATTTGTTTGTTGCACAAAAAAACTTTTGGAATTCCCGGTAGAAATAGATTTCCCTAAGGAAAACGCTTTTAACGCTGCCCAATACCCCTTCCTTTTCCAAAAATTTTTACGAATACGCTTTTTTGATGCAGAAGTACGTTTTTTTGGAACTGCCATTTAAATAAAAATTAAGAGATTACTCATTGGTATAGCTGGATGTGAAAGACATCTATTGTTCAAAAGAAATTTGCGCTTTGCCAATTCATTATGTATTTCTTTTCTAGATAATATTTTTGATTCTAAAATCAAAAAGAATACATAAGATGCGTGAAAGATATGGGAAAATCACATAAACTATTTTTATTACTAAAAAAAAAAAAANAANANTNTTTTTTTTAGTAACTTGTCAAATTCGCGAAAAATATGCCTAATTTAACTTGAATTTGAAAGTTCGAAGGAGACTAGTAATTAATCTGCTTTTTTCATATGATTTGACCAATTGTAACTTCTTGATTTGAATATTTGAAGTATTTAGCAGAAACTTCTAAAGAATAAGTATAAAAAGAAATAAAAATTCAAAAATTCTATTTCTATTTAAGTTATTAAGTTAGTGCATATCTTTATTTTTTTATTGACTCCTTTCAAAAAGAGGTAAGATCCGGTGAATCGGAAACAATTAATATTAATTAAGAATTAAAAAACTTTTTTTATGGAACAGACATATCAATATGCGTGGATCATACCTTTCCTTCCACTTCCAGTTCCTATGTTAATAGGAGTAGGACTTCTTCTTTTTCCGACAGCAACAAAAAATCTCCGTCGTATGTGGGCTTTTTCGAGTATTTTATTGTTAAGTATAATCATGATTTTTTCAACTAATCTGGCTATTCAGCAAATAAAAAGCAGTTCTATCTATCAATATGTATGGTCTTGGACCCTCGATAATGATTTTTCTTTAGAATTCGGCTACTTGATCGATCCACTTACTTCTATTATGTCAATGTTAATCACTACTGTTGGAATTATGGTTCTTATTTATAGTGATAATTATATGGCTCACGATCAAGGATACTTGA